TGTAAATTTATATATAGATTTAAAAAATCTTTTTATCATTAACTTTATATTCAAATTATATGATATTAAATTGCAAATTTAAAGGTATTAATTATTTAATTAAGGTTTAAAATAAATATTTTTAATTTTGAAGATTAATAGTTTAATTTAACTTAAAACCTTAATAAATAAATAAATAACTAAAAAATATTCTAAAGAAATTAATAAATATAAATAAATTATAATTATTTTTTTTAAATTGAAGATATCATTTATTAAATAAATTAAAATTAAATAATATAAAATAAGTTATTTTAATATAAAAATATAAATTTAAAATTGTTAATATAATTAATATTATTATAATTAAATATATATTATTATAAATTAAAGTTTTAATTAATATTCATTTTATTAAAAATCCAATTATAGGAGGTAATCCTATAATTGAAAAAATTAATATTATTAAATTTAATTTAAAAAAAAAATTTAAATTAAAGAATTTAATTTGATTAATATAGTTGATATTATAATTATTTAAAATTTTAATAATTAAAAAATTTAATATTGAATAAATTAAAAAATAATTAATTCATAAATTATTATTTATTAAAATTGCAAATAATATTCATGTTGAATTATTAATTGAGGATATTGCTAAAATTTTACGTATTGAATTTTGATTTATTCCAAAAATAGAATTTATAGAGATAAGAATAATTAAGAAAATTATATTTTTATCAATATTTAAATAGGAAATTATAATAAATGGTGAAACTTTTTGTCAAGTTATTATTAATAAACATGAAAATCAATTTAACCCTTCTATTATTGAAGGTAGTCATAAATGAAATGGTATAAGTCTTAATTTTATTAATAATGGTATTATAATTAAGATATTTCTATTATTTAAAAATAATAAATTTTTATTAATTAAAAATATTAAAAGTAAAATTGAAGCAAATGCTTGAATTAAAAAATATTTTATTGTAGCTTCAATAGAATAAATTGAAGATTTAAAATTTAAAATAGGAATGATTGAAAATAGATTTAATTCTAAACCTATTCATATTGAAAGTCAATTAGATGCTGAAATTGATATTAAAGTTCTAAATATTAATATAATTAAAAATATAATTTTTGTTAAATTTAAATTTATCAGAAAAAAGAATATTATTCTATATTTGAAGTATGAATCCAAAAGCTTAATTTAGCTTATTTTTCTAAATTATACTTAAGTGTTTATGCATATAAATTTTTGAAATTTATGGATTAGTTTAATTCTTAAAGTATAATAAAAGTATTAATAATACATGATTTACTCTATCAAAGTAACCCTTTTTCAGGCATTTTATTTTTAAAATATTATTTAATAAAAAAATGTTTATTGGTTTATAAATGTATTGGAAAAAATATCAGAAAATTTTTAAAAAAAAAATATTTTAATGAGGCATGACGTTTCTATTTATCTAAAAAGGGAGGGCTATGCCCTCCCTAAAAAAAAAAAAAGAAGGAAGAAGAGTATATAGAGGATTTATTAATATGTATAGTAGTATACATATATAGACTTCATATGTATATAGTATATATATATAATATAAAGATATATCTATATAGCTTATATATTATATATATATATATATATATTAATATATAAATCCTTATATAGTGTTAATTATTTATACATCTAATATATATATATATATTTATATATAAATCCTTATATGAATATATATAGAGATTAATTGTATATATATATATATATAATTAAAATAAAAAAAATAGTATTTTTTAAATTATTAATTATTATTAGGTTTGAATAATTAATTTTAGTATACCTGAAAAAGAAATTGTTTTCTGAAAAATTTGTTAATAAATTTTGATTTAAATAATTTAATGTTTTGAATATTTATTAATTTATTTTAATTAAATTAATTAATTTAAGTAATTTTTTTTAAAATAATGTCAAATTAAAATTTATTATAAATTTAGATTTAAAAAAATTTTAAAAAGATAATTAGGAAAATTTGATTATTAATTATTATTAGGTTTGAATAATTAATTTTAGTATACCTGAAAAAGAAATTGTTTTCTGAAAAATTTGTTAATAAATTTTGATTTAAATAATTTAATGTTTTGAATATTTATTAATTTATTTTAATTAAATTAATTATTTTTAAATTAATAATAATTTAATATTTTAAGTGTTATTAAACCATATTATTTTAAATTTATAAATAATTATAATTTATTTTGTTATAAAATTTTATTTAATTAAGAAAATACATGAAATTTATTAATTGTTAATTATTTCTTAAAGGATTTTAATAATTCTCAGTATTAAGTATTAAATATTAAAGAAATTTAGATTTAATTATTAATATAAGTATAAACTAAATATGTGCCAGCAGTTGCGGTTAAACATAATATACAAATAAAATAGTTTGGTTATTAGTATTAATTATAATTTATAATTTAATTTTTTTTTAAAAAGTAAAATTTAATAAGGAGTTATTATTATAATTATTTTATTCTATTAAATTTTATTTAAAACTAGGATTAGATACCCTATTATAAAAATTTAAATTAATTTGCTAAAAAATTAATAGTTATGTTCTTTAAATTTAAAAAATTTGGCGGTATTTTAGTCTTATTAGAGGAACCTGTTTATTAATTGATAATCCACGATTAATTTTACTTATTTAAATTAATTCATATATCGCTGTCATGAATATATTAAAAAATTAATTTTCTTTATTTATTATTATAGTTTATGTTAAGTCAAGATGTGGTTTATAAATAAGAATATAATGGGTTACATTAAATTTTATTTTTGGATTTTAAATGAAAATTAAAATGAAATTGGATTTAATAGTAAATTTATTTATTTTATTAATATGAAGAAAGATCTAAAATATGTACATATTGCCCGTCATTCTTATTAAAAATAAGACAAGTCGTAACAAAGTAAATGTACTGGAAAGTGTATTTAGAAAGATTTATTTATATAAATAAATATCTAAATTTAAGTATATCATTTACAATGATAAGATGTTGTAAAACTTTATTTAAATTTATTTTATTAATTTGTTTTTTTTTATTTGGTTTTTTATAAAAATAATTTATTTATTTAAAGTTTTAGTATTTATTAAAAAATAATTTTTAGATTTATAGTTTAATAGTATTGTAAAAGAATTAATTAAATTTTTAAAAGAATTATATTAGTACCTTTTGTATCAGGGTTGATTAAAATTTTCAATTTTTTTTTGAATTCTCAAAATTTATAGAGTTAATTTTATTATTAATTTATTGTGTTATAAATATTTATAAAATAATATTAGTTTTGAAATTTAATTCGTTATATTATATTTAGTTATTTAAGATTTAAATTTAATTTAAAATTTTAAAAGTTTTTTTAATTTTATTAATTAATATTTTAAATTTAAAGTATTTTAGGGATAAGCTTAAAATTTTTATATAATAATTTATTTATTTAATAATTTATAGGAATAGAAATTTTTATTTAAGTTTGTAAAAATTTATTATTTATTTATTTTTAATTTATTATAATTTATTTATTTTTGGTATTAAATTTTATTAATTAATATCTAATTAATAGTAATAATGATTAAATTAGTATAATTTTTATTTATAAATTATGAATTCGGCAAAAATTATTTTCATCTGTTTAACAAAAACATTGTATTAAGATTAATTTAATATAGGATCTGCTCAATGATTTATTAAATAGCTGCAGTATTTTGACTGTGCAAAGGTAGCATAATAATTAGTCTTTTAATTGAGGACTTGTATGAAAGATTTGATGAGAAATAAACTTTATTATTTATATAATTAAAATTTTATTTTTAAGTAAAAAAGCTTAAATTATTTAAAGGGACGATAAGACCCTATAAAACTTTATAAATTTTAATTTTAATTTTTTTGGATTTATAAATATTTTATTTTTAAAATTTATTTTATTGGGGTGATAAAAAAAATTAATTAACTTTTTTTAAAATTTAACATTATTTAATGAATTATTGAATTAAAATTTTTAATTAAAGGAAAAAGTTACTTTAGGGATAACAGCGTAATTAATTTTTTAAGTTCAAATTTAAAAATTAGTTTGCGACCTCGATGTTGAATTAAGATTAATCTTAGGTGCAAAATTTTAAGTATTAGGTCTGTTCGACCTTTAAATTCTTACATGATTTGAGTTCAAACCGGTGTAAGCCAGGTTGGTTTCTATCTTTTATAAATTAATTTATTTTAGTACGAAAGGATTAAATAATTAAATTAAATTTTTATAAATGAATAAAATTAATTTACTATTTTGGCAGATAATTGTGTTAAATTTAGAATTTAATTATATAATTTTAATTATAAATAGTAATTTTTTTATTTATTATAATTATTAATTTTTTAATTTTATTTTTAATAGTTTTTATAAGAGTTGCTTTTTTTACTTTGTTAGAGCGAAAAGTTTTAGGTTATATTCAGTTGCGTAAAGGTCCAAATAAATTTTTGATAAAAGGAGTTTTTCAACCTATAGGTGATGGGTTAAAATTATTTTTTAAAGAAGTTAATTATCCTAATAATATAAATTTTTTTTATTTTATAATTTCTCCTTTATTAGGTTTATTAATTTCTATTTTTTTTTGATTTATTTATCCTTTTATTGGAATAAACTATATTATAGGTTTTGGTTTAATTTATATATTTTGTTGTTCAAGTTTAATAGTTTATATTTTTTTATTAATTAGATGGTCTTCTAATTCAAATTATTCAGTTTTAGGAATAATTCGTTTTATTTCTCAAATAATTTCTTATGAGGTAAGAATAATAATTATTATTATAAATTTAATGTTTTTAATTAATAGCTTTAATTTGAATGATTTTTATATTTATCAAATTAATTTGAAATTTTTTTTTTTTCTTTTTTTTTTATTTATTTTATTATTAATTAGATTTTTAGCTGAAATAAATCGATCTCCTTTTGATTTTTCTGAAGGTGAATCAGAATTAGTTTCTGGTTTTAATATTGAATTTAGAAGTTTATCTTTTATTTTTATTTTTATATCTGAATATATAAGAATTATATTTATAGGTATATTATTATGTGAAATATTTTTTGGTATAATAATAAATAAGTTTTATTTAAATATTTTTATTTTAATTTTTATATTTATAGTTATTTGATTACGTGGATTTTTACCTCGATTTCGTTATGATAAATTAATATATTTAATTTGAAAATTAGTTTTACCATTATCTTTATTTTTATTTATATTTAATTTTTCTATTAAGTTATTTAACTTATATCATTAATTTAAGTGTTAAGTTAATAGAATTAAATTCTATTTTTTATTTTCAAAATAAATATTTTAAATAAATTAATTAACTAAATTAATAATTTATCTCATAATTTTATAATATAAAAATTAATAAAAAAGTAAGAAAAATAAATTGTTGTAAAAATTTGTCCTGTTGAAATGAATGGATATTCAACTGGTTGTATTCCAATTCAAGTTAAAATTAAAAATGTTATAATAAATATTCAAAATATAAATTTATTTAGTGGATAAAATTTATTTCTTAAAAAATTTTTATTATTTAATATAGGTAAAATTAATAAAATTAAAATTGATAATATTAATGCAATTACTCCTCCTAATTTATTAGGAATTGCTCGTAAAATTGAATATGAAAATAAAAAATATCATTCTGGTTGAATGTGATTAGGAGTAATCATTGAATTTGCTATAATAAAATTATTATGATCATTTAATAAATATGGAAAAATTAAAGCTAAAATAAAAAATATTCATATAAATATAATTAATCCAATTAAATCTTTAATTAAAAAATATGGTGAAAATGTGATTTTGTCAAAATTTCTATTAATACCTAAAGGATTATTTGATCCTGTTAAGTGAAGAAAAAATAAGTGAATAAATGTAAATAAGATAATAATAAATGGTAAAATAAAATGAATTGAAAAAAATCGTGTTAATGTAGCATTATTAATTGAGAATCCTCCTCAAATTCAAATAACAATTGAATTTCCTAAATACGGAATTGCTGATAAAAGGTTAGTAATTACTGTAGCTCCTCAAAATGATATTTGTCCTCATGGTAGAACATAACCTACAAATGCTGTTATTATTGTTAATAATAATAAAATTACTCCAATAATTCATGTTATTTTAAAATTAAATGAGTTTATATAAATTCCTCGTCTGATATGAATATAAATTATGATAAAAAATATTGATGCTCCATTAGCATGAAAAGATCGGATTAATCATCCGAAGTTAATATTTCGATTTATATTAATAATTCTTTGAAAAGCTAAATTAATATCTGTTTTATAATGAAAAGCTAAAAATAAACCTGTTAAAATTTGATTAATCAAGCAAATTATTAATAAAGATCCAAAATTTCATATAAATCTAATTCTAGCAGGTGTTGGTAAATTTAACATAGGAGATAAAGTTTTTAGTATATTTTTTTTCATTAAATTTTATTTTGTCGAATTGGACCTTTATTAATTTTTAATATTCAAATAATTAAAATTAATATGAAGAAAAGAATTAATATAATTAAGTAAATTATTAAATTATTAGGTAATATAAATATATTAAGTAAATTAAAATTATCTTCAAAAATAAATTTATTTTCATAATTAAAATTTTCAATATTAAAAAATAATTTAAAGTAGTAAATTAAGATTAATATTAATATTAATTTATAAATTATATTTTTATAATTTTTATTAATATTTAATTCATTAAAGGCAATTCTTGAAATATATAAAAAAATAATTATTAATCCTCCAATATATAAGATAAATACTATAAAAGAAATTCATGCTGTTTTAGTAATTATATTAATTATTAGTGTTAAAGTTATAGTTTGAATTAAAATAATTAAATTTGATCTAATTGGTGATTTTATTATAGTTAATATAATTGCTATAGTTAAATTAATTAAAAGAATAAATTTTAAAATTCAGTATATATTTTAATGAAAATATTAATTTTGGAGATTAATGATAATATAAATATATATATTTATACTGATTTATTTTAAATAATTATATAATTTTGATTTACAATATCAATGTTTTTTTTAAACTATTAAAATGATAAATTTATTTATTTTAGTTTTAATATTTATATTATTTTCTGGAGTTTTATTTTATATTTTTAATTTTAATCATTTATTAATAATACTTTTAGGGTTAGAATATTTATTATTAATTTTATCTTTATTATTTTTATTTAATTTAATAATATTTATTAAACAATATATTTTATTATTAATTTTTTTTATTTTTTGTATTAGTGAAAGAGTTTTAGGTTTAACAATTTTGATTTTGATAGTTCGTATATATGGTAATGATTACTTAAAATCATTAATAGTTTTACAATGTTAATAATTTTAATGTTAATTTTATTTAGCATGATTTTTTTTAGCTTTAATCTTAAAAGATGATGATTAGCCCAGAATTTTTTTTTTTTTTTTTTTTTTTTTATATATTTTAAGATACCTATATTTAATTATTTTTTAAATGTTAGTTATTTATTTGGGATAGATATATTTTCTTATTTAATATTTATATTAGGTATTTGAATTATTAGATTAGTTTATATTTCAAGTTTTGGTTTAAAAAATAATTATTTAAATTATTTTAATATTTTAATATTTATTTTTGTTATTATTTTTTATTTTTGTTTTTTTAGAAATAATTTTATTTTATTTTATATTTTTTATGAAATTAATTTAATTCCTGTTATTATTTTAATTTATGGTTGAGGTTATCAATATGAACGTTTTAAAGCTGGGTTTTATTTATTTATTTATATAATTTTTTTTTCTTTACCTTTTTTTTCTTGTTTATTAAGTTTAAATAATTTTAATTTTATATTTATATATTATTATGATTATTTAAATAATTTAAATTTTTATTATTATTTTTTTTTAATAATAATTTTTTTAGTAAAAATACCTTTATTTATATTTCATATTTGACTTCCTAAGGCTCATGTTGAAGCTCCTATTAGTGGTTCAATAATTTTAGCTGGAATTATATTAAAATTAGGTGGTTTTGGTATTTATCATATTTTAATATTAGTTTTTAAAATTAATTTGAAATTAAATTATCTATTTATTTCTTTATGTTTATTTGGGATAGTAATTTTAAGATTAGTTTGTTTTTTTCAAAGAGACTTAAAGATTTTAATTGCTTATTCTTCTGTTGTTCATATAGCTTTAGTTATTATTGGATTTTTAACAATAAATAGTTTAGGTTATTTTGGTTCATTAATTTTAATATTTGGACATGGTTTATGTTCTTCTGGTTTATTTTGTTTAAGTAATATTTGTTATTTACGTTTTAAAAGTCGAAGATTATTTTTAAATAAAGGATTAATTAATATTTTTCCTGTTTTGTCATTTTGATGATTTTTATTATGTTCATCTAATATATCTTTTCCACCTTCTTTAAATTTATTTGGTGAATTATTCTTATTAATTAATTTAATAATTTGATTAGATTATTTTTATATATTTTATTTTTTAATTATAATTTTAATGTTTTTATATAGTCTATATTTATATTTATATACTCAATATGGTAAATTATTTTTTAATATAAATTATTTAATATATATTAATTTAAGAGAATATTTGTTATTATTTATACATTGAGTTCCTTTAAATTTAATTTTTTTAATTATAGAATTATTTTGTTATTTAAATAGTTTAATTAAAATATTAATTTGTGGAATTAAAGATTATATTTTTATATTTAAATAATTAAATTTAATTTTTTTTTTTTTTTAAATTAATATATATTAAATAATTTATATTAAAAAATAATTTNTTTTTTTTTTTTTTTTTTTTTTTTTTATTTTATTATATTTATTGTTTTTTTTATTTTAGGTTTATTATTAATTTATTTTGATAAATTTTATTTTATTGAATATATATTTTTTTTTTTCAATTCTTGTATAGTTTTATATGTTGTTTTAATAGATTGAATGTCTTTTATATTTATTTCATTTGTTTTTTTAATTTCTTCAATAATTTTATTATATAGAATGGAGTATATAAATTATGATTTTAATAAAAGTCGATTTTTAATGTTAATAAATTTTTTTATTATATTTATATTTTTTTTGATTATTAGTCCTAATTTAATTAGAATTTTATTAGGTTGAGATGGTTTAGGTATAGTTTCTTTTTGTTTAGTTGTTTTTTATCAAAATAAAAAGTCTTATAGATCTGGTTTAGTAACAGTTATTTTAAATCGTTTAGGTGATTTATTTATTATTATATCTATAATTTGAATATTAAATTTTGGTTCATGAAATTTTATTTTAGTTGATTATTATATTAATTTAAATTATTTATTTTTTATTATAATAATAATTATAATAGCTTCTTTAACTAAAAGAGCTCAAATTCCTTTTTCTTCTTGATTACCTTTAGCTATAGCAGCTCCAACTCCTGTTTCTTCTTTAGTTCATTCTTCTACTTTAGTTACTGCTGGTATTTATTTAATGATTCGTTTTAATGAAATTTTCTTGAAATTTTATTTTTTAAATTATTTATTAGTAATTTCTTGTTTAACAATATTTATAGCTGGTTTAAATGCAATTTTTGAATTTGATTTAAAAAAAATTATTGCTTTTTCTACTTTAAGACAAATAAGATTTATATTTATAATTTTATGTTTAGGTAAGATTGATATATGTTTTTTTTATTTATTAATACATGCTTTATTTAAATCTATAATGTTTTTAAGAGCTGGGATTTTAATTTTAAACATAAATAATAATCAAGATATTCGTAAAATGGGTGGATTAATTGATTATTTGCCTTTTTGTGGTTTAATTTTTATATTTACTTTAATATCTTTATGTGGCTTTCCTTTTTTCTGTAGTTTTTATTCTAAAGATTTGATTTTTGAATATTTTTTAATAATAAATTTAAATTTTTTTTTTTTTTTTTTTTTTTTATTTTCTTTTTTTTTAACTTTTTTTTATTCTATTCGTGTTATTTATTATTTGATAATAATAAATTTTTCAATATATAATTATATAATAATTATTAAATTTGAAAGAAAAATTTTGATTATTAGAATGATATTTATTAGATTAATTATATTATTTTTTGGTTCTTTTTTTATATGATTAATATTTTATAAATTTGATTTAATTTTATTAGAATTAAAATATAAGATATTAAGAGTTTTGATTTTATTTTTTAGAATTTGATTTTTTTTTGAGCTTAATAATTTTTTATTTTCTATAAATTATTATATTTCTTTATTTAATGTTTTTTTTTTTGGAATAATATGAAATTTATTGTTTTTTAAAATTAATTTTTTTTTAAATAATTTTCTTTATATTGGTTTTTTTTCTTTAAGGGTTTTTGAAGTTGGTTGAATTGAATATAATTTGAATAATGGTTTAATTTTTTATTTTAAAAAATTGATTTTATTAAGTCAAAATATTTTTTTAAATAGTTATAAAGTTTATATTTTATTATTTTTTATATGATTTTTAATTATTTTTATTTTTAATTATTAAATTTAAATAGCTTATAATAGAGCATTATATTGAAGATATAAAGGTAAATTAATATTTTTTAAATATATTTAAAAATATTTTTTTTAAAAAAAAGTTGTTTTTTGTGTCTAATTTTTACAATAAAGGTAAATTTTAGTTTGGGTTATTTTTTAACGTTTTTAATAAAGTTAAAATTCTGATTTAATTTTAAATTTTTTTTTAGGTAAGGTAGCTACCTTTGCATATTTTTAAAAAAAATAATTTTTAAATTTTATTTAATTATTTATAAATAATATATTATTTTTATATTGAAAATATAATGTTTTAATTTTAAACTAATAAATATTTAAAAGATTAAACATTATAATGCTTTAAAAGATAGTTAGCAGCTTCTTTTTTAAAAATCTTTTTAATTGGAATTTTTTTTTCAATATTATTATTAACAGTAATAAACCTCTATTTTGGTTTCAATTAAAAATAAGGATTAAATTAAATCTATTATTAAGTCGAAATTAATATGTAAATTATTACTTCTTATTTAAGATAAATTATTAAATAATTTTTAAAAGCAAATTAAATGTTATAAGTTTTAACTATTATCCTTAGATTTTTCAATTTAATGATCCAAATTTTCATTCATAAAAAATAGTAATAATTATAAATATAAAAAAAATTATAAATATAAAATTAAAATAAATTAAATTTGAAATTTTAAAATTTAAAATTATTGGTATAATAATAGAAATTTCAATATCAAAAATTAAAAAAATAATTGCAATTAAATAGAAATTTAGTGAAAATGGAATTCGTGATTTATTAAATGGATCAAAACCACATTCAAATGGTGCTGATTTATTATAATTAAATTTTATTTTTATATTGATTAAGATTATTAATATAAATAGAATTATTAAAATTAATAATATTGTTATTATAGAGATTAAGTTTAATAGAATTATTTTATTTAAATTTTAAACTTTTTGATTGGAAATCAAATATACTTTTTATATTAATAAAATTAATTATTTCATCAATAAAAAGTTATATAAAGAAATAGTCAAATAATATCAATAAAGTGTCAATATCAAGCTCCTAATTCAAATCTAATGTGATGAATAAATGAGAAGTGAAGTTTAATTATTCGTATTAAATTAATGATTAAAAAAATTGTTCCAATAATTACATGTAACCCATGAAATCCTGTTGCTATATAAAAAGATGAACCGAAAATTGAATCTGAGAATGTAAATGTAGCTTGATGATATTCTAATATTTGTAGTATTAGAAAATAAATACTTAAAATAATTGTTAAATTTATAAAAATAATAGTTTTTTTTTTATTATTATTAAGTAAATATAAATGAGCTAAAGTAATAGTAAAACTTGATGTTAATAAAATAATTGTATTTAATAAAGGAATTAATAATGGGTTAAAAAATATAATATTTTTAGGGGGTCAATTTAAACCTAATTCAATTGAGGGGGCTAAAGAATTATGTAGAAAGTTTCAAAAGAATGAAATAAATAAAAATATTTCAGAAATAATAAATAAAATTATTCTAAATTTAATTAAGTTTATAATATTATAGTTATGATTTCCTTGAAATGTTCTTTCTCGAATGACATCTCGTCATCATAAAATAGAAATACTAATAATTATAAATAAATTAAATAATGATATTATATTTATTTTAAAATTTATTATTATAATATTTGAAATTATTAAGTTAAATGTGTTTAAAGATATTAAGATAGGTCATGGACTTAAACTTAAAATAAAATAAGGTTGATTAATTTTTATCATTATTCACTAGAATATAAAGATGAAAGAATTGAAAATACGTATCTTTGGATTAAAGCTACACATAATTCAAAAATTATTATAAATATTTGAATAAAAATAATAATAATTAATAATGAATTATAATTTAATAAAGTTATTAGTAGATGTCCTGCAATTAAATTTGCAGTTAAACGAATTGATAAAGATATTGGTCGAATTAAAATTCTTATTGTTTCAATAATTGTTATTAGTGGGGCTAAATAAATTGGTGTATTTAAAGGAATTAAATGTGCGATTATATTTTTAGTATTTTTACAAGTTGATAAAATAATATAGAATAATCAAAATGGTAAAGCTAATGTAATAGAAAATACTATATGACTAGATGATGAAAAAATATAAGGAAATAATCTAAAAAAATTATTTATTAAAATAAATATAAAAAGTGAAATAAATAAAAATGCAGGAGATTTAGTTTTTTTATTTTTATAAAGTATTAATATTTCATTATTTAGTATGTTAAATATTTTCAATATTAATCAATTGATTCGATTTGGTAAAATTCATATAAAGTTGGGTATTAATAGAATAATTAATAATGATCTAATTCAATTTAATTCTAAATTTATAATTGTAGTTGCAGGGTCAAAAATATTAAATAAATTTGTTGTAATTTTTTATATTGTTTTTTCTAAAATGCTTAATTTTAAAATTTTTAATAAAATTAAAATATATTAGGTTTATGATTAAATAAAATATAATAAAAAAGAATAAAAATAAAATTAATCAATTAATTGGTGCTATTTGAGGAATTAAGTGATATTAATAAATAATTTTAATTTGACAAATTAATGTTATAATTTTAACTAATCTCTTTCATTAGAAGTAATTGCTAATTTACTATATTTTGATTTAAGAGATCATTACTTTGCTTTTCAGTCATCTAATGAGTTAAAAATTTTTAATTCAATAAATAAATTTATTTAGATTAATTGATTCAATTTGAATAGGTATAAAACTATGATTAATTCCACAAATTTCTGAGCATTGACCAAAATATATACCAGGTCGATTTATAAATAAATTAATTTGGTTTATTCGTCCTGGGATTGCATCAATTTTGATAGCTAAACTTGGAATTGTTCAGGAGTGAATTACATCATCTGATGAAATTAATAATCGAATATTAAATTTGAATGGGATAATAGTTTTATTATCAACTTCAATTAATCGAAAATTTTCTTTATTTAGTTCATTTATTATATAAGATTCAAATTCAATATTTGAGAAATCTGAATATTCATAAGATCAAAATCATTGATGTCCAAAAATTTTAATTGTTAAAATTGGACATTTAATTTCATCTATTAAATATAGGAGATGTAAAGAAGGTATAGCAATAAAAATAAGAATAATAGGAGGAGTAGTTGTTCAAATAAATTCAATTATTTGATTTTCGGAAATTTTAATGTTAATAAATTTATTATTTATAATAAAAATTATTATATAAGTAATTGTAGTTATAATTATGATAATGATAAAAATTGTATGATCATGAAAAAAAATTAATTGTTCTATTAATGGTGAATTTCTATTTTGAAATCTTAGTTTTAATCAAGTTATAATTTCTAAAAAAAGATTGTTCTTTATAAATGAATTTTAAGTTCATTGCATAATTATTCTGCCATATTAGAAATTAATAATTAAAGGTAGTTCTGAATATGAATGTTCTAATGGTGGTAAATTATGAATTCATTCAATTGAATTACTTAAATTTAATTTAAAAATAGTTATTTTTTTTAAAAAAATTCTATTTCAAATACAATAAATTAAAATAATAATTCTAAATGTTGAAATTATTGATCCAATTGATGAAATTATATTTCATAATAAAAAGTTATTAGGATAATCTGTATATCGTCGAGGTATACCATTTAAACCTAAAAAATGTTGAGGAAAAAAAGTTATATTTACTCCAATAAATATTAAAATAAATTGAATTTTTAAAATAAAATTATTTATTGAGAATCCAGTAAAAATTGGAAATCAATGAATTAAACTTGCAATAATAGCAAATACAATTCCTATAGATAAAACATAATGGAAATGAGCTACTACATAATAAGTATCATGAAGAATGATATCAATAGATGAATTAGCAAGAATAACACCTGTTAAACCTCCAATAGTAAATAAGAAAATAAAACCTAATGATCAAATTGTTGATGGAGAAAAATTAATTTTAGATCCATAAATTGTAGCTAATCAACTAAAAATTTTAATTCCTGTTGGAATTGCAATGATTATAGTTGCTGAAGTGAAATAAGCTCGTGTATCAACATCTATTCCAATTGTAAATATATGATGTGCTCATACAATAAATCCTAGTAATCCAATAGTTAATATTGCATAAATTATTCTAATGTTACCAAATGTTTCATTTTTATTACTTTCTTGACTAATAATATGTGAAATTAAACCAAAACCTGGTAAAATTAAAATATATACTTCTGGATGACCAAAAAATCAAAATAAATGTTGATAAAGAATTGGATCACCTCCTCCTGCAGGGTCAAAAAATGATGTATTTAAATTTCGATCAGTTAATAATATAGTAATGGCACCAGCTAATACTGGTAATGATAAAATTAATAATATGGCTGTAATTAAAATTGATCAAGGAAATAAAGGAATTTGATTTAATTTTAAATTATTAGGTATTATATTAAGAATTGTACAAATAAAATTAATTGCTCCTAAAATTGATGAGATTCCTGCTAAATGTAAAGAAAAAATTGTTAAATCTACTGAAATGTTATTATGAGCAATATTGTTAGATAAAGGTGGATAAATAGTTCATCCTGTTCCTGTTCCATTATTAATTATGAATCTACAAATTATTATTATTAGTGAAGGAGGTAATAATCAAAATCTAATATTATTTAATCGTGGGAAAGATATATCAGGACATCCTATTATTATAGGGATTAGTCAATTTCCAAAACCTCCAATAACGATTGGTATTGTTATAAAAAAAATTATAATGAAAGCATGAATTGTAACAATTACATTATATAATTGATTATTATTAATAATTGAATTAATTTGACTTAATTCTAATCGAATTAAAATTCTAAGAGAAGATCCGATTATACCTGATCAAATACCAAATAAAAAATATAAAGTTCCAATATCTTTATGATTAGTTGAAAAGATTCATTTTATAGATAAAATGGCTGATAATAGGTTATAAAT